TGTTGTGGTTTGTGACAGGGGTTTTTGGACGTTGTGGTTTGAGGTAGGGAGGTTACTCTGTAGTGCTGCGTAATTTTTTTAACTATATATATACAAAAATTTTGTGCATTATAAGTGGGCGTGGGTGTGTGAGGGCCAGTGTCTCGTCTTTCCTGTTTTAGGGGTTTGGCAGGAGTTGAATAAAAGTCAGGGACGTAGGGGGGTAGGGGGGTTTGTCGCGCGCGAGGCGTGAGGGGGGAAACTTAGGATTGTGGTGAGTATATCTCTATGCACTTGATATAGATGTATGTGGTTATATAAATTATGTCTTTACACCATTCACTACTATTACCTGCTTCATTCTGTCCACCCTTATTTGATTTCTCGGCGTGCAGTCTCACATGTTGATGAGGTCCACCCGAAAAAAAAAAGAAAACCAGATGGTAGGAAAAAATGCCCGGCATGCCAGGTAACGAAATAGGGCTTAACCGCATTAGTCAATGTACAAAAAAGCAATTCTAATGGAAAGTCCAGTTATGTTCCTGACGAAGGAGCCAGATGCCAGAAATAGTTCAGTTGTGTTACCCCCACGATATTTGTCCTTGACCTTACATGGACTGTGTATTCTTGTTAAAATTGTTGGTGGTCTCTTACTGCGCATAATTTAGGATTGTAATATACTGCTAGAAGTCCGTAGCCGAGCTGAACAAAGAATTGGGCGATTGAATGATTTCAATATTAGCTTTTGGTTTGAGTAAGTTTATGTTCGCCTTATTTCTTGGTCATTGTCCTGTGGGACGTTTTGTTAAGAGTTACTGTAGGTTGCTAAGGTAATTATGGTTTATGTAAGATTATGCATAGTATGTACTAATGCATACACATATTGCCATGCGTACATGTACTAATGCAAGCATGTGCAGTCATACGTCCATGTACTGGTGCATTCGTGCATGGTTGTGCATATGTGTTAGTACATAAGTGTATTATTGTACACATGGGCGTGGTCATCTTAAGTCAGAGGGTAGTTTTAAGTAGAATCTTAGCTTTGGGAGTTAAGGGTGGGAGTTAAATTCTCCTTCCTCTGATTAGGCGCTAGGGAGGATTTTAACCTTCGATCTCCGGATTACAAGACCGGTGCTTTAAGGACTAAGCTACTAGAGCAGTTTAATCGCAGGATTTTGTTTTCAATTTGTCCTGCTATTGGGATTAGGATAATAAAGAGGCTGAAGTATAGGATTGATGCTGCTTGACCAATGATGATGAATGGGTGTTCTACTGGTATTCCTCCAATTCATGTTAGTACTGCTATGTCTGCTACTAGTGCTCAGAATAGGAATTGTGAGATTGGTCGGAAAGTTAGGCTTCGTATCTTAGAGGTGTGTAGAATTGGGACTACTATCAATACGAGGATGGAAAGTACTAATGCCAGGACCCCGCCTAGCTTGTTTGGGATGGATCGTAGGATGGCGTATGCAAATAGGAAGTATCATTCTGGCTTAATGTGGGGTGGCGTAACTAGTGGGTTTGCGGGTGTGAAGTTTTCTGGGTCTCCTAGCAGGTTTGGGGAGAATAGGGCTAGGGAGGCTAGGGCAATTAGTATGATGGCGAAGCCTAGCAGGTCTTTGTAGGAGAAGTATGGGTGGAATGGGATTTTGTCTGCGTCTGAGGTTAGGCCTGTGGGGTTATTTGATCCAGTTTCATGTAGGAAAAGGAGGTGAAGAATTGCGGCACCTGCGATGATGAATGGGAATAGAAAGTGGAATGCAAAGAATCGGGTTAGGGTTGCATTGTCTACTGAGAAGCCGCCTCAGATCCATTGGACTAGGGCGTCTCCGATGTATGGGACGGCTGATAGTAGGTTGGTAATTACTGTGGCGCCTCAGAAAGATATTTGTCCTCAAGGTAGTACGTATCCTACGAATGCGGTTATTATAACTAGTAGTAAGAGGATGACTCCGATGTTTCAGGTTTCTATGTAAAGGTATGAGCCGTAGTACAGGCCTCGGGCGACGTGAAGGTAGACGCAGATGAAGAAGAATGAGGCACCGTTGGCGTGTAGGTTTCGGATTAGTCAGCCGTAGTTGACGTCTCGGCAAATGTGGGCTACTGAGGAAAAGGCGGTTGAGATGTCTGAGGTGTAGTGTATGGCTAGGAAGAGACCTGTAAGGATCTGTGTAATTAAGCATAGTCCTAGTAGGGAGCCGTAGTTTCATCAGGCTGAGATGTTTGATGGGGCTGGGAGGTCGATGAATATGTCGTTTACGATTTTGGCGATTGGGTGGGTTTTTCGTAGGCTGGTCATTATGGTTTCTGTAGTTGAATACAACGGTGGTTTTTCAGGCCACGGGTCTCGGTTAAAGTCCGGGCAGAATCAATGGCTAGTCTTACTTTTGTGTTTTTGGTTGGTTTGGTGCTGGGGCTAGTGGCAGTTGCTTCTAATCCTGCACCATATTTTGCGGCCTTGGGGCTGGTTTTGGCTGCAGCTTTTGGTTGTGGTGTGTTGGTTGGGCATGGCGGGTCTTTTTTGTCTTTGGTTTTGTTTTTGATTTATTTGGGTGGGATGTTGGTGGTGTTTGCATATTCTGCGGCTTTGGCTGCGGAGCCTTATCCTGAGGCTTGGGGGGATTGGTCTGTTCTTAGTTATGCGGTGGTTTATATTTTTGGTGTGTTGTTGGTTGGCGGGTGGGTGTCTGGTGGGTGGTATGGGGGCTCTTTGGTTGTGGTAGAGGAGTTGAAGGAGCTTTCTGTAGTTCGTGGTGATTTTAGTGGGGTGGCGTTGATGTACTCTTCTGGTGGGTGGGTGTTGATAATTTGTGGGTGGGTGCTGTTGCTTACTTTGTTTGTGGTTTTGGAGCTGACTCGTGGTTTGAGTCGTGGAGCGTTGCGGGCCGTTAGGTTGTTAATATTAGTAGGACAGCGAGGGCTGTTGTGAGGGTGAAGATGGTTAGGTAGGTTTTGATTATTCCTTGTTGTGCGTTGTTAATTGTTTTGATTATTGGGATTTGGTTGGAGGTAACTCCTTTAGGGCCGACTTTTTCGAACCATGCTTGGTCTACTAGTTGTGTGGCGATTAGTTGTCCTAGGGTGAGGCTAATTTTTGGTGGAAGGCGATGCATTACGGCTGGGTAAAACCCTAGTATGTTGGAGAAATTGTGCGGCTTGATTTTTGGTGTTGGGTTGAGTTGTTTTGATGTTAAGTCTGTTATGGTGGTGGCGATTAATAGACCAGTGATTGATACCAGTAGGGCACTTAATTTTAGAAGTGGGGGTATTGTTATGATTTGTGTTTTTGTTGGGAGGAAGTTGTATGTGATTAGTAGGCCGGCGATAATGCTCCCTCAAGCGAGGCGTTTGATTGGGTTAATTACGGTTGGGTTGTTTTCGTTAATTGGGGATAATGGTAGGGATCGTGGATGACCTATAAGTGCGAAGAAGACTACGCGGAAGCTGTAGACTGCGGTGAATGATGTGGCTAATAGGGTTATGGTTAGGGCTCAGGCGTTTAGGTGGGATGTGTTTAAGGCTTCGATGATTGCGTCTTTTGAGAAGAATCCGGCCAGGAATGGGGTGCCGGTTAGGGCGAGGCTTCCAATAGTTAGGCAGGATGAGGTGAATGGAAGTAGTTTGTGTAATCCTCCTATTTTTCGGATGTCTTGTTCGTCGTTGAGGCTGTGAATAATTGATCCTGAGCATAGAAATAGTATGGCCTTGAAGAAGGCGTGTGTGCAGATGTGTAGGAAGGCTAGTTGGGGCTGGTTTAGGCCGATTGTGACTATTATTAGGCCTAGCTGGCTTGATGTTGAGAATGCAATGATTTTTTTGATATCGTTTTGGGTGAGGGCACAAGTTGCTGTGAATAGGGTGGTTAGTGCGCCAAGGCACAGGCAGATGGTTAAAGCTGTTTGGTTGTTTTCTATAAGTGGGTGTAGTCGGATTAGTAGGAAGATTCCGGCAACGACTATTGTGCTTGAATGCAGTAGGGCGGAGACTGGGGTTGGGCCTTCTATGGCGGATGGGAGTCATGGATGTAGCCCGAATTGGGCTGATTTTCCAGTGGCTGCTAAAATAAGCCCTAGTAATGGGAGGGTGAGGTCCGTGTTTTTGGATAGGGCAAAGATCTGTTGTATTTCTCATGAATTGAGGTTTATTGCTATTCATGCTATTGCTAAGATTAGGCCGATGTCCCCGACTCGGTTGTAGATGACTGCTTGTAGAGCGGCGGTGTTGGCATCGGCGCGTCCGTATCATCAGCCGATTAGCAGGAAGGATATGATTCCTACTCCTTCTCAGCCGATGAAAAGTTGGAATATGTTGTTGGCGGTTACCAAGGTGATTATTGCGATTAGGAATAGTAGTAAATACTTGAAAAATCGGTTTATATTCGGGTCTGCGTGTATGTATCATGACGCAAATTCTAGGATGGATCATGTGACGTATAGGGCTACGGGGGTGAAGATGATGGAGTAGTGGTCGAATTTAAAGCTTGTGTTGATGTCAAAGGTTGTTGTGTTTATTCAGTGTCAGTTTGTTGTGATGGCTTCTATTCCTTGGTCTAGGAAAATAAATAGTGGAATAAGGCTGGTTAGGAAGGCCCATTTCACGGCGGTGGTGACATGGGTAGAGGCTCAGTTTTTGTTGGGGGTATTTGGGGATAGGGCTGTAAGGATTGGGTAGCTTAGTAGGGATAGGATAATTAGTAGGCTGGAGTTGAAAATTAAGGCTGTAGAGTGCATAGCCGCTACTTGGAGTTGCACCAAGAGTCTTTGGTTCCTAAGACCAACGGATGATCTATTATCCTTTAGGGGCTAAGTGAGCCATGGGCTTGAACCATGGAACTTGGGGATTAGCAGTCCCTAGTGCGACCCGCCTCTCTTGGTGAATAAGAAGATTTTAACTCCTATTTTTAGAATCACAATCTAATGTTTTGTTTAAACTATATTTACAGAAGCATCAGCCTCACATAATATCTGGTTTTAGTACTAGAAGGATGACAGGGGTTAAGTGTAGTGTCATAAGTAGATGTTCTCGGGTGTGAGATGGTTGTAGTGTAATTGTGTGGGTGGGGGTTGGGCCGCGTTGTGTTATCAGGAATATGTATAGTGAGTAGGCTGCTGTGATAAGGGTTCCTAAGCCTGTTAGGATGATTGTTCAGTAGGATCAGTTGAATGTGGAGGTGATGATTATTAGCTCTCCTATTAGGTTTGGGAGGGGAGGTAGTGCTAGGTTGGCTAGGTTTGCGATGAATCATCAAGCAGCTATTAGTGGTAAAATTATCTGTAGGCCTCGAGTAAGGAGGAGAGTTCGGCTGTGAGTTCGTTCGTAGTTTGTGTTGGCCAGGCAGAAGAGGGCGGATGAAACCAGGCCGTGGGCAATTATTAGGATAATTGCGCCTGTGAAACCTCATGGGGTTTGAATTAGAATTCCGCTGGCGACTAGACCTATGTGGCTGACTGATGAGTAAGCGATGAGTGATTTTAGGTCGGTTTGTCGTAGGCAAATGGATCCGGTTATGATAATTCCTCATAGGGCTAGGATGATGAAAGGGTATGCTAGTTCTTTGGTTAGTGGGGTTAATATAACTATCATTCGTATCATACCATATCCTCCTAGTTTTAGGAGGACAGCGGCTAGTACTATGGAGCCTGCAACGGGGGCTTCTACGTGGGCTTTTGGTAGTCATAGGTGTACGCCATACAGTGGCATTTTTACTAGGAAGGCTAGAAGACATCCTGCCCATCAGATTTTATCCCCTCATGCGATTATTTTTGTGGGGTTGTAGTATTGTATAGTTAACATGGATAGTGTGCCTAGATCCTTTTGTAAGACTAATAGGGCAACTAGGAGAGGGAGTGATCCGGCAAGTGTGTAGAATAGGAAGTAGGTTCCGGCGCTTAGGCGTTCTGTTTGATTTCCTCATCGTGTGATGATGATAAGTGTTGGGATAAGAGTGGCTTCAAACATAATATAGAACATGATGACTTCTGTTGCTCCGAAGGCTATAATTAGGAAGGTTTGTAGAGAAATTAGTAGGGTGATGTAAGTTCGTTGTCGGTTTACTGGTTCTGTGGAGATGTGGTTTTGGCTGGCTAGAATTATAAGGGGTAGTAGTCAACAGGTGAGAACTAGTAGGGGGGTTGATAGTTGGTCTGTGGCTATGTAGTGACTGGACGAGGCTCACCCGGTCTCTGTGTTGTATTTTAGTCAGTTAAAGCTTAGGATAGCAATTAGTAGGCTTTGGGCTGTAGTTGTAGTTCATAGTCATGGTTTTGGTGCTAACCAGGCGGTTGGGAAGAGTATGAGTGTTGGGATTAGAATTTTTAGCATTGTAGGAGGTTTAGGGATTGGAGATGGTCTGTGCCATGGGTGCGAGCGGCGGCAACTAGGAGGGCAAGGCCTGCGCTTGCTTCACAGGCTGAGAATGCTAGGAGGAGCATTGGGGCGGCTGAATAGGCAGTGGCTTCTAATTGGAGGGATCACACGGACAAGGCGATGAATAGGGATAGTATTATTCCTTCTAGACAGAGTAGGGCGGATAGCAGGTGGGTTCGGTGGAATGCTAATCCTATAAGCCCTAGAATAAATGCTGAGCTAAAGCTGAAGTGTACTGGGGTCATAAGACGATTATGGACTTGAACCATAATTTTCTGAGTCGAAATCAGAGGTATTTCTTTGGACTAATCGTCTATTCGGCTCATTCTAGGCCTCCTTGGGTTCACTCATAGACTAGGCCTAGTGTAAGAAGGGCTAGAATGGCTGTGGCTCATAAGAATGTGTGTGTTGGAGTTAGGAGTTGGTCTCCTCATGGGAGTGGGAGGAGCAGGGCGATTTCTAAATCAAAGAGGAGGAATAAGATGGCGACAAGAAAGAATCGGAGGGAAAATGGAAGTCGGGCTGAGCCTAGTGGGTCAAATCCACACTCGTATGGGGAGAGTTTTTCTGTGTCTGGGTTTATTTGTGGCAGTCAGAATGAGATTGTTGCTAGGACACAGGATAGAAGTACAGCGATGGCTACTGTGGTGGTGATTATATTCATTATCTTTCCTTGGGGTTTAACCAAGACTAAGTGATTGGAAGTCACTTGTACTGACGTTCATACTAGAAAGATTATGATCCTCATCAGTAAATTGAGACGTAAAGGAATAGTCAGACTACGTCAACAAAGTGTCAATATCATGCGGCTGCTTCGAATCCGAAGTGGTGTTGAGCTGTAAAGTGGTATTTAATTTGTCGTAGGAAGCAGATGGCTAGGAATGTGGTTCCAATAATGACATGTAGTCCGTGGAATCCTGTGGCTACGAAGAATGTTGAGCCGTAAACACCGTCAGCGATGGTGAATGGGGCTTCGTAATACTCTATTGCTTGTAGGGTTGTGAAGTAGCAGCCTAAGATAATGGTTAGGGCTAGGGACTGGATGGCTTCTTTTCGTTGTCCTTCTATAAGGCTGTGATGGGCTCAGGTTACTGTAACGCCCGATGCTAATAAGACTGCTGTGTTTAGAAGTGGGACTTCGAAGGGGTCTAGTGGTAGAATTCCTGTTGGTGGTCAGCAGCCCCCTAGTTCTGGGGTTGGTGCGAGGCTTGAGTGGAAAAATGCTCAGAAGAACCCCAAGAAGAAGAATACTTCTGATGTGATAAATAGGATTATTCCGTACCGTAGGCCTTTTTGTACTGGGGGTGTGTGGTGGCCGAGGAATGTTCCTTCTCGGACGACGTCACGTCATCACTGATATATGGTTAGGAGTAATAGAGTGAGGCCTAGTGCTAGGAGTGTGAGGGAGTGGTAGTGGAATCAGATTGCCAGGCCGGATGTTGTTAAGAAAGCGGCGGCTGCCCCGGTCAAGGGTCAGGGGCTAGGGTCTACTATGTGATATGCATGTGCTTGGTGGGCCATTATACGGATTCTTGTAAATATAGGCTTACTAATAAGACGAATACGTAGGCCTGAATTACTGCAACGGCGAGTTCTAGTACTGATAGTAGTAGTAGTAAGATGACTGTGAGGGCTGATACAGTTGGTATAATGAAGGATATGTGAAATGCGGCTGTGCTGATTAGTTGGATGAGAAGGTGTCCTGCTGTTAGGTTAGCTGTTAGTCGTACTCCTAGTGCAATCGGGCGAATAAATAGGCTAATCGTTTCGATAATAATTAGAATTGGAATTAATGGTCCTGGCGTGCCTACGGGCAGGAAGTGGGCTAGTGTGTGTGTTAATTGGTGTCGTACTCCGATTAGGATGGTGGCGAGCCACAGGGGGACTGCAAATCCTATGTTTATTGATAGCTGGGTTGTTGGAGTAAAAGTATATGGTAGAATTCCTAGTAAGTTTAGGGTAATTAAGAAGATTAAGAGGGATGCTAGTAGTAGTGCTCATTTATGTCCGGCTTTGTTGATTGGTAGGAACAGTTGGTGTGTGAACTGTCGGATGAACCATGCTTGTAGCGTCAGTAGGCGGTTGTTTGAGCATCGGCTTTTTGGAGCAGGGAATAAGACTCATGGCAGGGTGAGGGCTAGGACGACTAGTGGAATTCCTAGGTAGGCGGTCAGTGAAAATTGGTCAAAGAAGCTTAGTGTCATGGTCAGGCTCAGGGGGTTGAGGTGTATTCTTTGGCGGCTCGTGGAGCTGGTTCGCTTAGAAAATTATGTTGTATAACTTTTTGTGGGATGACGGCTAGGAAGACTAGTCATGAGAAAATGAGGAGCAGGAATCAAGGGGCTGGGTTGAGTTGTGGCATGTCACTAGGGGTGGTTGGTAGTCACCAATCTTTAGCTTAAAAGGCTAACGCTGTTCCTTGTTTAGCTTCTTAGTGAGGCGTCTTCTAGTATATGGGTAGATCAGTCTTCGAAGTGTTTTAATGGGACTGCTTCAACAACGATTGGTATGAAGCTGTGGTTTGCACCACAAATTTCGGAGCATTGTCCGTAATAAACTCCAGGGCGGGAGGCGATGAATGTGGCTTGGTTGAGGCGTCCTGGGACTGCGTCCATTTTTATCCCTAGTGCTGGTACAGCTCAGGAGTGGAGGACGTCTTCAGCTGTAATTAGAACTCGTACCGGTGATTCGGTTGGAACAACTATTCGATGGTCTACTTCTAGTAGTCGGAATTGACCTGGGGTAAGGTCTTGCGTTGGAATTATGTATGAGTCGAAGGCCAGGTCTTTGTAGTCAGTGTATTCGTAACTTCAGTATCATTGGTGGCCGATCGCCTTGACTGTTAGGTGGGGGTTGTTAATTTCGTCCATTAGGTAAAGAATTCGTAGGGATGGGAGGGCGATAAGAATAAGGACGACTGCTGGGAGGATTGTTCATACGATTTCAATTTCTTGTGAGTCATGGGCATGTTTGTTGGTTAATTTTGTTGATACTACGGCTACAATGATATAAAGAACAAAGCTGCTGATTAGGTAAATTACTATAAGTGTGTGGTCGTGGAAGTGAATGAGTTCTTCCATAACAGGGGATGCTGCGTCTTGGAGTCCTAATTGTGAGGGATGGGCCATTAGTTAAGACACGCAGGAGTTTAACCTACAATTCCACCTTGACAAGGTGGTGTAATGGCTATTTTACTAGTGTCTTATAAGTTATGCAAGAAAGTGGCAGAATGGTTTTGCGGCTGGCTTGAAACCAGCATACGGGGGTTCGATTCCTTCCTTTCTCGATGTCCCACTTGTACTTGTACGAAGGCTGGTTCTTCGAATGTGTGATATGGTGGAGGGCAGCCGTATAGTCATTCGGCGTTCGTTGTAGTTATATCCACTGATAGTACCTCTCGTTTGGCGGCAAAGGCTTCTCAGAGAATAAATAGGAACATGATGACGGCTATTAGGGAAATTAGGGATCCAATTGATGAGACGGTGTTTCATATAGTATAGGCGTCGGGGTAGTCGGAGTATCGCCGTGGTATCCCTGCTAACCCAAGGAAGTGTTGTGGGAAGAATGTGAGGTTTACTCCGATGAATATTACGGCAAAGTGGATTTTAGTCCATGTGCTGTGTAGCGTATACCCGGAGAATAGTGGGAATCAGTGTACAAATCCTCCTATAATTGCAAATACGGCTCCTATGGATAGGACGTAGTGGAAGTGTGCAACTACATAGTATGTGTCGTGCAGTACAATGTCCAGGGAGGAGTTGGCTAGAATAATGCCAGTTAGTCCGCCTACTGTGAATAAGAAAATGAAGCCTAAGGCCCATAAGAATGGGGCTTCTCATTTGATTGAGCCTCCATATAGGGTGGCGAGTCAGCTAAATACTTTTACGCCGGTTGGAATTGCGATAATTATTGTTGCGGATGTGAAGTAGGCTCGAGTGTCAACATCCATCCCTACTGTAAATATGTGGTGGGCCCATACGATAAACCCTAAAAGGCCGATTGCTATCATGGCTCATACTATTCCTATATATCCGAAGGGCTCTTTTTTGCCTGCGTAGTAGGCGACGATGTGTGAGATTATTCCGAAGCCTGGTAGAATTAGGATATATACTTCAGGGTGTCCGAAGAATCAGAATAAGTGTTGATAGAGGATTGGGTCTCCTCCGCCTGCCGGGTCAAAGAATGTTGTGTTTAGGTTTCGGTCTGTCAATAGCATCGTAATTCCTGCAGCTAGAACTGGCAGTGACAGTAGTAGAAGTACGGTGGTTACTAATAAGGCTCAAATGAATAATGGGGTTTGGTATTGGGAAATTGCTGGGGGTTTTATATTGACAATTGTGGTGATAAAGTTAATTGAGCCGAGGATGGAGGAGACTCCGGCTAAGTGCAGGGAGAAAATGGCCAGGTCTACGGAGGCTCCGGCATGGGCGAGGTTGCCGGCTAGTGGTGGGTAGACGGTTCACCCCGTACCAACTCCAGCTTCTACACCAGAAGAGGCCAGCAGGAGAAGGAAGGAGGGTGGTAGTAGCCAGAAGCTTATGTTATTTATTCGGGGGAATGCTATGTCAGGGGCGCCTAGTATAAGAGGGATTAATCAGTTGCCGAAACCGCCGATCATAATGGGCATTACCATGAAGAAAATTATTACGAAGGCGTGTGCCGTAACGATAACATTATAAATCTGGTCATCCCCAAGTAGGGCTCCAGGTTGGTTTAGTTCCGCTCGGATAAGTAGGCTCAGTGCAGTGCCCACTATTCCGGCTCAGGCTCCGAATACCAGGTATAGGGTGCCGATGTCTTTGTGATTGGTTGAGAAAAATCAGCGAGTAATTGCCACGGGTAGGATGGCTGAAGGTTTAAGCGGTGGATTGTAGCTCCATACATAGAGGTTTAATTCCTCTTCCTATCAAGCCCTGTGGTGTATGACACGTTTGATTGCAAATCTTAAGGCGCAGGCTTACCGCCTGCTGGGGCTTCCTCCCGCCTCGTTCCCGCGGCGGCGGGAGGAAGGGTAGATGAAAGCTCGTTGGTTTGAGCGCTTAGCTGTTAACTAAGAGATTGTAGGATCAAGGCCTTCTCATCTAGTAAGGCCTTAGCTTAGTTAAAGTGTCTGAGTTGCATTTAGAAGATGTGGGATAAAGTCCTGCAGGTCTTATCAGGGACTAGGAGATTTTAACTCCTGCTTAAAGCTTTGAAGGCTTTTGGTCTAATTATCCTAAGTCTCTAGGTTGTTATGGCTAGAATTGCTGGGGTGGCTGGAAGAAGAGTTAGGGAGGCGGCGATTGTGATTGCTGTTGGGAGGGTTGTTTGGGTGGATTTTAAGCGTCATGGTGATGTTGCATTATTGGTGTTTGGTGAAATTGTTAGGGTTATTGCGTAACATAGGCGTAGGTAGAAGAATAGGCTGAGTAGGGCGCTTATTGCTATTACTGTTGCGGTGATGGGGAGGTCTTGTTTGGTGAGTTCTTGTAAAATTAGTCATTTTGGCATGAATCCTGTAAGGGGTGGGAGCCCTCCTAGGGAAAGTAGACTTAGTATTGTGAGTGCAGTTAGGGTTGGGGTTTTGGTTCATGCTGTGGCTAGTGTATTAATTTTAGTGGCTGATATGATTTTGGCTGTTAGGAACATTGTTGATGTTATCAGGATATATATTGCTAGGTTGAGTATGGTTAGGTTTGGTATGAAGTGTAGAATAGTAATTATTCATCCCAGGTGGGCAATTGATGAGTATGCGAGGATTTTTCGTAGTTGTGTTTGGTTTAGGCCGCCTCAGCCTCCGACTAGGGCGGAGGTGATTCCTAGTGTAATTAGTATGGTTGGGTTGGTGTTTGGGGCGATTTGGTAGATTAGGGCGAATGGGGCTAGTTTTTGTCAGGTTGACAAGATGAGGCCGGTTGTGAGGTCTAGGCCCTGTAGGACCTCTGGTAGTCAAAAGTGTGCTGGGGCGAGGCCGATTTTTAGGGCCAGGGCGAGCATGATTGTGGTGGCTGGGAATTGGTTCGATGTTTGTAGGATGTCTCACTGTCCGGATATTCATGCGTTTGTTGTGCTGGCGAATAGAATTATTGCAGCAGCTGTTGCTTGGGTGAGGAAGTATTTTGTGGCTGCTTCTACGGCTCGTGGGTGGTGTTGTTGGGTTATGAGTGGGATAATGGCTAGTGTGTTGATTTCTAGTCCTATTCAGGCCAGGAGCCAGTGGGAGCTGGCGAATGTTAGAGTGGTGCCGATTCCCAGGCTTGAGATGAGGATGGTTAGTACGTATGGGTTCATTAGTAAAGGAGGGGGTTTAACCCACATTCTCGGGGTATGGGCCCGAAAGCTTATTTAGCTGACTTTACTAGGAAGTGGTGTATTGGAAGCACGAAGAGTTTTGATCTCTTAGGGAGGGGTTCGAATCCCCTTTTTCTAAGGAAGTGAGGGGACTTGAACCCCTGTTTTCCACTCTATCAAAGTGGCCCTTTAGCATTCGGGCACACTTCCGTTATGCTTGTGGGGGAATTCCTGCTATTGATAGTGGGAGTGCTAGATGTCATAGGATGAGGGCTAGGGTCATTGGCAGGAAGTTTTTTCATACTAGGTGTATTAGTTGGTCGTATCGGAATCGTGGATATGATGCACGTACTCATAGGAATAGGATAGAAAGTAGTGCGGCTTTCGTTATTAGATTGGTGGTGGTTAGTTCTGGTAGGAGGGGATTGTGTGCGGCGCCTAGGAATAGGATTGTGGAGAGAGTGTTTATTAATAGGATGTTGGCGTATTCTGCTAGGAAGAATAGTGCGAATGGGCCCCCTGCGTATTCTACGTTGAAGCCGGATACTAGTTCTGATTCTCCTTCTGTGAGGTCGAATGGGGCTCGGTTGGTTTCTGCTAGTGTTGAGATGTATCATATGGCTGCTAGTGGTCAGCTAGGTGCTAAAAGTCAGATGGCTTCTTGTGTTACGTTGAATGTGTGTAGTGTGAAGCCTCCTACAAAAATGATTGTTGAGAGGATGATGAGGCCTAGACTTACTTCGTATGAGATTGTCTGGGCGACTGCACGGAGGGCTCCGATTAAGGCATATTTTGAGTTTGAGGCTCATCCTGATCCCAGAATGGAGTAGACTGCTAGACTGGATAGGGCTAAGATGAACAGTACTCCGAGGTTTAGGTCAGTGATTGGGTATGGGATTGGTATTGGGATTCAGAGTGTCATGGCTAGGGTAAGAGCTAGTATTGGTGTGGCTAGAAATAGAATTGGGGAAGATGCGTATGGTCGTACCGGTTCTTTAATGAAGAGTTTTACTCCATCGGCGATTGGCTGTAGTAGGCCGTATGGGCCTACGATGTTTGGTCCCTTTCGTAGTTGTATATAACCTAGAACTTTTCGTTCTAGTAGGGTTAGGAAGGCTACTGCCAGTAAGACGGGAATGATGCATAGGAGGGGGTTAATAATTAGTGGTACTCATTCGTTCATTGTTCAAGAGCTGAGAAGAGGAGTTGAACCTCTGGGGGAAAGGGCTTAGGCCTTTTGCAATTACCAGGCTCTGCCATCTCAGCTAGCCCTTGTCTTGGGCTGTGATTATGTTTCCCTTTGGTATTTTAGTTGTTTTCATTGGTTAGGGGTGGGGCGTGCTTTGAACATGGGCCCTCCTCCTTCCGGCCCTTTCGTACTAGGAAGGGGGAATGCATAGATAGAAACCGACCTGGATTGCTCCGGTCTGAACTCAGATCACGTAGGACTTTAATCGTTGAACAAACGAACCCTTGGTAGAATTTTCGCCACCAGGATGTCCTGATCCAACATCGAGGTCGTAAACCCTTTCGGCGATATGGGCTCTGGGAAAGGATTGCGCTGTTATCCCTGGGGTAACTTGGTTCGTTGATCAGGCTAGTGTCTGGATCATTATTGGTCAGAATTCTCTGTTGCTTAGAGCGGTGGCTCTTAGCTCTTAGGGATCAATTAAACTGGTCCCCTGTTTCCTCTAGGAGGCTTTTTTGTCCCCCATGGTCGCCCCAACCGAAGACAGATTCAATCATGGGTCGTTATGCTTGCTAGCTTTTTGTTTCCTGGTGGGGTGGTTGGCTGTTAGGCACGATTGATTGATTGGTCTTAAGCTCCACAGGGTCTTCTCGTCTTATGTTGTTATGCCCGCTTCTGCACGGGCAGATCAATTTCACAGACATGAAGTAGGAGACAGGAGGGCCCTCGTGACACCTTTCATACGGGCCTTCATTTAAAAGACAAGTGATTACGCTACCTTAGCACGGTTAAAATACCGCGGCCGTTAAACTTATTGTCACTGGGCAGGTTGGACCTCTTATTTGTGTGTTGCAAGAGGCCATGTTTTTGGTAAACAGGCGGGGCCCGTGGTTGCCGAGTTCCTTCTTTCTTCATTTGGTCTTTCCCTGTGTTGGCACTCCTGTGTTGGGTTAACGATTGTTAGGTTGCAGGTTTTTCTTGGTTGTTGTTTTGTCTGCGATGCCCTCTTTGATTGGGCTCTTTATTTGTCAGTGGCGTGTCCGATCTGACTTACACGTGTGCCGGGAGGGGGGCGTGCCCCCCTGTTACTGATTCTAGCATTATTTCTTCTATGTTTACATAGAGTGGCTTAGTATTGTTGGAGGAGTTGGAGTTAGTATCAGGATAATTGGTTTTGTTTCTGCCCGAGCTTCAACGCTTTCTGTTCAGATGGCTGCTCTTAAGCCCACTGTAGCGGTAAACCTTGTTTAGTGTGATCCTTATCCATCCGTTAAGATTGTGTTCTTTTCTAAAGGAGCTGTACCTCCTTTAGCTAACTTTTTGCCTTCTTAGGTTCTTGTTGGTTCTTATTATGTTGATCTGAGAATGGCAGTAAGCTGAACTTGTATCCATTTCCTAAGCAACCAGCTATCACTAAGTTCGTTAGGTTTATCACCTCTACTCGAAGATCTTCCCACTCTTTTGCTACAGAGACGGGTTGGCTCTAATGTGCTGTCTTGGAGTAGCTCACTTAGTTTCGGGGGGTCAGACTGTAGGGCTCTTTGCCTGATTGTTCTGGCTAGATCATGATGCAAAAGGTACGAGGGTTAGTCTCTGCTTTTTTGTGCTTTGGCGGGCTGTTTCATATCTCTTTCAGCTTTCCCTTGCGGTACTTTTCTATTGCTCTATTTTCCTTTTCTGTCGCACATACTTGGGTGGTAGAATGGTTTAGTTTGTGTTTTTTGAATTATTTGTGGTTATGTATTTGTGTGCACTTGGGCTGGTGGTGTGGCTAGCTCTATGGCTCAGTGCGACCCGACTTGCACGGGTATCGTCTCAGTGTAAGTGAGGTGCTTAGGCTTTCTTAGCTACGCTCTGGTTGTTCCAAGTGCACCTTCCGGTACACTTACCGTGTTACGACTTGTCTCCACTGGTATAACCAATATTATATTATTTAGTTTTGGGTTGGTGATTATTTTCCTGTGAAAAATAATTGTAGTGGAGAGTGACGGGCGGTGTGTGCGCGCCCCAGGGCCGGCTTCAAAAGAACTCTCTGTTTTCTTTTTACTGCTAAATCCTCCTTCAAACGGCAGGTTTCATGGCGTTGTCCGTGGTATTCTGTAGACAGAAAATGTAGCCCATTTCTTTCCACTCCATGTGCTACACCTCGACCTGACGTTTTGGGTTGTGCCCATTTTGCTTACTGTTAATCCTTCACAGGGTGAGCTTACGACGGTGGTATATAGACTGAAGGGGCTAGGGGTGGTGAGGTTGAACGGGGATTGTCAGTTATAGAACAGGCTCCTCTAGGTGGGTGTGGGGCACCGCCAAGTCCGTTGGGTTTCGAGCGATGCGCTTGTAGTTCCCTGGCGGATGATATTTGTAGTTTATCATCAAGGTTTATGACTGGGCATAGTGGGGTATCTAATCCCAGTTTGTGTCCCAGCTGTCGTGTGGTCTAGGTTTGTTGTGTTAAAGCTACTTTCGTTTTGGGTCCTATGGTCCTCGATTAGCGTATAACGGCTTTGAGGGGTTTTGGCTTTAGTTGTTTGTCGGCCTATAATCACGCTTTACGCCGTGGATGTCAACTTGGGTCTCTCGTATAACCGCGGTGGCTGGCACGAGTTTTACCGACCCTCTTAATTCTAACTAAATCAAGCTTTCGCTTATGTTTAATATTAATCACTGCTGAGTACCCTTGGGGGTGTGGCGTAGCAAGGCGTCTTGGGCTGCGAGTGCGTGCCTGATGCCCGCTCCTCTGTTCCGGTTGGGTGTTGAGGGCATTCTCACTGGGGTGCGGATACTTGCATGTGTAAGTTAAATTAAAGCTGATGTTAAAGCAGGGACCATACCTGTCTGCCTGTGGAGTCTTATTAGGACTCATCTTAACATCTTCAGTGTTATGCTTTTATGTAAGCTACACGGGC